TTAGATAGATCTTGGTCTATTTTAGATTGTTCCTTTTAATCGTAATCAAAGATGTTTTCTTTTCTCTCGTTTCTTTTCTGAACAAATAGAAGAACCTAATGGATCGAACTCATCCTTGGCTGCTACGAAAGAAATAGGCCTTGCGTTGCGGAAGGAACGTTCTGCTCTGAGTTGAAGGCAAGAGCTCCTTCCCTCCCTTCCTTATCGACATTAGCTGTATCCCATATCTCCCCATATCGTATTTAACTAGACCCCATCCCTCGCTTTGACTGTTCACCATATGTGTATCGTACCGACCCCATATCATACGTACAATAATTTCTTCCTTCTCCCCATATCACTCATTCACATGCCATCTCATTGTTCACCCGGAAAATCTTCTTGTTTAAGACAGATCGCTTCCCTCAGTCAGCGGGAGGCCTAGTCGATGTAGGCCCTCAAACCAAACGGCGGGCAGACCAGTCGAAGGAGTAGTTCACTTACCTGTTTGTACATATACTATACTCATACCCATATTACGATACATATGTGTTAACCCTCTCTTGCTTTCACGGCTTTGACCGGGAACCAAACCAAAGAGCCAATACACCAACAACCAAGGAACGGGAGTGGGTGGTCCCTAGGAACGGCAGAAAGGAAGTACTGGTTCAACCAGATACGAGTGACGGAACCGGTGTTGATCAAAGACATGCGCCGAGTGCCAGGAATGACTATAAGCCGATAGAGTCGTTTTAACATGCCATGAACCGAGATACAATTTTACTAGTGCCAGGTACAAGAAAGAGTGGAGTTTATTTACAGATACTAGTACCTGAATGACAAGTGACGAAAGCAAGAAAGAGTTACTAAAACCATTACGAATGACAAGTACACACAAGAATGACTCGATCGAGTCCCGAGAGACAGATAGAGCTTAACTAAAACGTCCGCCCGGTCATCCTTCCGCATCATCATCCGGCGATGAGAGGGATGATACGAGGATACCCTGATCGATTGAGGGAGACTGGTACAGGCAACAATTCGGGTGGCTTCGGAATACCTCCGTAAGCCATCTGAAGGGATGAAGAACACTGTTTTAGATACAGTGATGTGAATCAAAATACCGACTTCCGTACTAGCCTGACCACCTGTTTTGAGAACAAGTAAGCTCCAATGCATGCTTCCTTAGTCAAACTATCATGAGTTATAAGGATCATACGGTTTAAGTATGACCTTGAAACCCGAAAATCTTCCAATGTCGATCCTAATGCTACAGTTGCTATCGGTTGCTAGCCTAAAAAAAATATTTGTACCCTCATGGATACGGTCCTGAGGCTTCTGAATGATAGAATTAGAGGGTCCCTTTCGGACGTGCAGATTTAGGTTGGTAGGATATATATAGGCGTTAGGCTCTTTCGATGGCACTGAAAGGCCTGTTATCGTACTCTTTCGTATATAGTTGTCAAAGACACTGGAGAGAACTAGTCTCTCGGGCTAGGGGCTCTCTATCTATATACAAAAAACTGGATTTATAGCGAGCTTGTACTATTAGAACAAGGGCATAGTTTTAGGGACACTCACGTCTTTTTTTACAAGTAAAACTTCTCTCTATATTCAAGGGACTCACGATTGTGCAACGAAGTCTCCTATTCGGCGATATTCACATTGATTCTGGAATAACCTCTCATATGCGGCCTCTGCTGCTGTTCACAAGTACAAGATGAGGATCAGCAACAGGTATTACCAGAGTCTCATAGCTTATTTGACAGAGACGACGTTTAACCTTTTCCGCGGTGTGAACCTTGCGGGAAGTGTTGTATACTTTAAGAAGAGAGATCTATTCTACTTCTTTATTCTATCAAACCCGAAAACGAGGCCTCCGGTAAACAAGCTATAAAAGATGAATATCGCTCTCTCTAGCTAACCTGGAAAAAGTCTACCTTTGCGGAACTGGAGCCGAAGCTCCTTCCTTTCTTCCTCCCTTGTTCTATTACCCCAAGGCCTCCTCGGTCTTCTTGGACTTGGTTTCTGTCTGATTTCACCCGCACTGCTAATGTAGGCTTTTTGGGGGTAATGGCATCGGCACACTATTCGTCTAAATAAGTTATCTTTCGTCTTCCAAAAGTTCTGACCCGAAAAGTGAGCCCCGAAAACTGTCAACCTATGACCAACTAAAAATTAGAGTAGCTGATAGAGTAGAAGGTGGGATTCTATATTCTATAGCCTATGCGCCTGCTTCTGATGAGATAGAAGTAGGCTCCCGGTGCGTCTTCCTTCGGTCGGCTTGTCATCGAAGGATGTTAGCCAAATCAGAAGAACTATAGGCTCGAAGGCTCGGGTTGGTCAAGCGAACTGATTCATTTAATTCTTCGCCTAGTCTTAGCACCCGCACAGTAGAGGGGAATAAGCATTCCCTTTCCGACAAAACTAAGCGTCTTGCCGCTGGGTAAAGGCAATAGGAGGAGGTTTGGAACCCCAAAACAAGTCTAGGCTTAAGAACGGTGATGCTAGTTCAGTTGTTGAAAAAAATGTCCCGATGAACCTTGGGAGCATCCCGGGCAAGATCTATGGCTTCAGCTGCGGCTAAGCGAACTACCTATTCTATATATTCTATAGAAGTGAATATGAGAGAAAAAGCTCTTCTTTCACATAGTGGGAGGCTGGCCTTCTCTGTTCCCAATTCTCCCAATGAGACCTCTTTCACTCACTTAGTGGACGACCCAGAGGACTTTAATAAAGCCCCCTTTTGCCTCATCACGATCTCCCGGTGAAGTAGCGGCTCCCTCCTATTACTATTTCTGGGGTGGAGTCGAAGCTATGGCACCAGAAAGTCAAAGAGATTCCGTCCCGAACCACTCGTGTAGTCTTCTTCCTGCCTCCCAGTTAGGCCCTATCTCGCTTTCCAAGTCTCATTTGGATGAGGCGCCGGCGCTACTAAATGCAACTCTCATTTCAACATTCTTCTCTATTGGCCCTTCCTTCTCTATCTGCCTAGAGAACCTCTCTTTCCCTACAAGGCACTAGAAGGTCGACCCCACTTTCCACACTATGTTGACTTTACTCCTGAGCCCAGTCATTCCCCGCCACTCTTTCACACAGCATTGAGGGCTTTTTCATAAGAAGCAGCACTCTATTGTCCACTTCGATAGCTTTCAAGAGTCTCTTTCATACATCGTTCCGGGGTCTCCCCTCTTTCTGGCGGGCCTTCTTTCTTCTGCTTCCTTGTGCTTCTGAGATCGCTAGCAATTTTCCATTGACTGATTCACCAAGCATTGGAGCAAGCGAGGAAGACCGCTTTTTCCATCATCCAAGTCCATCTCCGGCCCCCTTCTTCCTAAAGCCCCGCTCCAGCCTGCTCCTTTATCTGTCTTCTAGTCGGCTCCCCATTCATCTTCTGTCTCCCACGGATAGGTGCCTTTCGGGAACGTCTCTCTCCGCTACTCCCTTTTTGAATGAATAAGGGGTAGGGCCTTCTTCACTTAGTCATCTCTGCCTACGACTTTTTTTCTTTCTTGACCCTGCTCGCCTAGCTGGCCCTATCTTGCACGTTCCACTAACCGCTATCACAATAGGAGAATTCTTACTCTCACTTGACAAAGAGTCAGATCGTCTATATAGACCTCAAGCTAAAAAAGACAAGAAAGCAATACGCGCCTAGTAAGGCTCGGAAAAGAGAAAGTCCGAAATCATTGTGTTCTCAAGGCCGAAGGCCAAGTCAAAGACAGAGACCGCGCCCCTCGGGCACCTCTGAAGAGGGTGCCGCCCTTCCACTAAGCCTTCCTACATATATTCAAATCAGTACAAAGGCAAGTATATATTATATTTTGAGGGAAAAATCTAAGGAAAAGATGGACTATGCCACATGGCCGCTACAAATAAAGGAAAAGTCTTATGCGAGTGATACCAATCGGACACACTTGGAAAAAAGGAATCATCAGCTACTAATACAGCTGAATCAAAGGAAAAGAAGTGAAAAAGCGGAAAGAAGTCAATGTGAGAAAGCAAAAAAGGTAACGAGGCGACCGGAGGAGGGAGAAAGGAGAAAAGGGGTGGCAAGCAACTCGAAGGGATGCTGCGCCACCTAGGTACGCGTCTGGGTCTGCCTCGGGCTTTGTCTTTGTTTCTATAGGATCTGCTACTCCAACCGTATCTACTTGTGGTGTACCTGGGTTGGTTTGGCCTCTTCCATAATCCTTGCCGCTGATGGTTATGGGTAAATCACAGTAAAGCAGAAAGGAAAGCCTCCCGGAGAACGTTTTCGTCGCCGTTAAATCCGAGAGAGAAGTCTCTAAAGCCGCTATGGTCTGGGCTCTCACTCACGTCGTCCGCCCCGGGGACTCCATTACGCTGCTCGCCCTATTAGCCGGCGGAAACCATGAGAATTCATTAATTTAAGCCAGTCCCGGGTTATATATTGTACGGCGAAACTCGCTAATAGATATCTGTTTTCTCAGGAACCAGACCTGCATGCACGAAGAAGAACATATCTCTCTGGTCATATTCTTGTGGAACTTCTGTCGTCCCGTTCATTGTGGTTCCTCGGCCCTGCTAGCCATTTGCTTGCTCGAATTGTACACATTCAAAGAGGGGGCAAGCTAAACAAGCAAGCAAGCCATCCAAGTTTATTTTATAGAGTCGGAGGTTAGAAAGAACTTGGGGTTCCCCTGTGACTAACTTAGCGCACTTCCGGTGGTAGCCATTGGGCTAAGTCTCTATAAAGAGCCACTCACTTATTTATTTATAGTTCGGTGTGAGATCAGCTAAATTAAGCTACGCTCATCATTTATGATCCACGGCTCACTCAATTAGAGCACTAACTACTTCAAAGGAATTCGCTCCAAAGAGGCTTTTAATCGCTCCGCTGGTGCGATCTGGTCGATAGGTTGTCCAGTCATCTCGGTGAGGAATTCCGCTATGCCCCCCGCTGACCTTTCACTGTGAGTACTGCTGCAGTAAAGCCAACGGGAAGATCAGTCCCAGGGCTCAATCTAGGCTGCCAGCCAAGATGAAGATGGATTGAAGGGGTTGTCAGGGAGCTTCATAGGGAATTGTAGGATCCATAGCTGGAAAGACTGCAGGAAAAAAGGGGAACATAGTCGCTAGGAAATCAGATTCCATAGTCAAGGCTGAGACAGACCCTATGTTTACTTCGCGATAGTCTTAGCTCGACATTGTCAAGCCATACTCTCTACCAAAATTTATTTTTTTCTGACATTCTATCCTATATATCGGAGATATAAGGTTTGAACTTCCACTTATGGTAATCGAACTTGGTAATCAAACTCTTTCCCGGCAAGAAGAGAAAAGATTTCCTTCGGGCAAGTTCCACTATAGTTGGGAAAGGAACGGACCACAAGCTTCGCGCTCTGCCTTTCTTGTATTTGGACTCTTTCGCGCTATATGCTGCTCTCTCTGCGCGCTTAGCTTTCTTTGCTCTTTGCTATCGTGCTATTGCCGGCTTCCTTCTCTTTAAGACTAAGACCAAGGGCTCTTACAGAGTGAACACGTCTTATTTCATTTTTAGAAAGATGATCTTTTTCATTCCCCAAGGGGAAAAGGTCTCTTCTTCTGCTTCAGTTGATCCTGAAGCAGATCTTTTTTCGACTTCCTTCCTGTCTGGGATTTTAAAAAGCAAAGTCCTTACTTTGACTTACCCGAATCAAGTCAAGGCGATGAAGCAGGCTCAAGGCCCATTTTCTTATAAGAGTTCTCTCTCTCTCCGGGAATCATAGCCTAGTATCGTACCGGGAATCCACTTCTGACCTGACCTTCTGACGAGATTCTAACTTCACTCTTTTTTTCAAGTAAAGAATGTGTAAACCGAGGCCATTGAATCTGCTGCAGATGTCATCATAGAAGAAGAAGCTGTTCTTCTTTTTTCTGCATCAGCTACTAATCACACGTTTGGAATCGATCTAGCTGCTTAGCTTATCTTATGTGGTTTGGGCATACGGATTCGACTAGCATTCACGTGGGTAGCATTTGAATGCGGAATCACCCGAAAGCACGGGATTCGACTTGACTTTCTTTCCGATGGTCCTATCTTATTAGAAATAAGTAAATAGTGGATCTTCGACTAGCATTTCGTGGAAATCATAGTTGGTAGTGGCTTTTTTGCTTTGACCAGGCCAAAGGCGAAAAAGATAGAAAAAAGGCAATTCCTTCTCTTCTGTTGTCACAAGAAGGGACTAGGTTCCTAGCGGGAATCTACGACCGATTGTCAAAAAATATCCCACTACGGGGTAAGAAGCAAGGAAGGAGTGCCACTTTTCAAAATGCTTTTTTAGTTCAATCACCCGCCGAAGCGAATCCTTCGAAATAGCCAAGCCAGTAAGTAGAAGGGCAAGGTGACCACAGGGAAAGGCATTACCAGAAGGAAAGTAGTCCAACTCAATGTCTTACGCATCAGTGGCATTTGAGTGAAAGCAGTAAGTCAGTGGCCAAGAATCATCGATTTTTGAGTTACCAGCTCAAGGCAGCTCATGGGAATTTCTTTAAGTAAGAACGATCCCCAGTGTCATCCTCTTCGTCTTCTCTTTAGGAAAGCAAGTCCCATCGAGTGGAGTCAAGGCATGCCTTAAGGTAGCGACTGACTTTCAGGTGAGATGGAAAAATAGTAGATTAGATAAAGGCTCTTGCTACTTCCCACGAGGGGAGGAAAGTCAATAGCGTAGATAAGGAAGTGGCTATTCTTGTTTGTTCATGACTCCGCTGCGCTCCTCTTTCATGGAATAAGCGCCTTTTCTCTTACAGACAAAAGAAATGGATTTTTTCCGGCTAGCTCGAAGGGAAGGAAAGAGCGCTATAAGAGAAAGAGTGCCTCGAGAATAGGCTTTTGGTATTTTTACTGAAAGCAGAGGAAGCATTCGATGCATCATATAAAAAAAAAGTGCAGCTGCCAGAGCCCCGTATTTACGGGTCCCGAGATATTCTATGATCAAAGGCTTTGTGGTTGTCACGAACTGGATTCGAACCAGCACCTCTGGGAGCAAAAGACAGGCCCAGCGAACTACCATTCATTCTGATCGCGACTTTGTTTACCCGGTTCCCCTCGCGGCTAAAGGGTACATCCGGGGCCGGTCGCATGGACCTACTTACCTTGCTTGTAGACCAGCTGCAGAGCTAACCCTTGTTCTATTGGTTTGATGCTACCAAGACGATTTCTTTATGCCCATCAAAGGACCTCGAGATGCTAATCCACGAAAAACGAGACGATAAATTCGAAAGAAAAGAACTGATATACGGAACGAGGGCGACCCGTGGAAATACATCGGTTTCTTACTAGTGCAAAGGAACTCTTTCTTGGCAACTTGGACAACTTATAACGATGTTTGTCCCGCATATCACTAGATCGATCGGTATCTTTACAAATTTAGAAAGCTTTCGTCTCAATTCATACTTAGCCGCGAGCAATCTACGTTTGTGATCTCGTATATTTTGCTTCTCCGACATCTTACTGACTTTCCCCCTCATCTTTTTGAAAAAAGCCGCTCCACGGTGGTAAAGTCTCATCTTGTGTGT